ATCAGATTTCAGAAATTGAAAAAAAAAATTTTTCTCATGAAATCAATAAGTTTCAACAATTCATTAATTTTAACTAAAAATCTTATATCTGCCCTTCCCGAGAAAGATAAAAAATTTTCATTCATTATTGTAAAGGTCGATGGGGAAAATAAGACTCCCCACCACCAAAATATGATTGAAAATATACTAAAAAAAAATACAATATTTTTTATTTCTTTAGATTTCAGAAAATAGAAGAATTTTTCTTTTAGACATCTTATAAGAATAAGATTAAGAGTCTAGGACTGCCAATTTTTTTATATTAATAATTACTGATCCAATTTTTTGAGTCAAATCCATTCTGATTATTCCAATCTTTTAGGACTTAGTTGTTTGTCGTACAAAAAAACTTTTTGAATTCCCGGTAGAAAGAGATTTCCCTAATGACAAAGCTTTTAACGCTGCCCAATATCCTTTCCTTTTCCAAATATTTTTACGAATACGCTTTTTTGATATCGAAGTACGTTTTTTTGGAACTGCCATTTAAAAATGAAGAAGTTACTCATTGTTATAGTTGGATGTGAAAGACATCTATTGTTCAAAACCAATTATTTTTTCTTATTCATTATCTATTTTTATCTAAAAAAGATTCTCTTCATAAAAAAGAAATATAGATATATATGTGAAAATTTAATAAAAAATGACTCGAAATAACATAAAAATTTTTTGATTCCATACACTATTCGTAAAACCAAAAATTTTTGGTTTGGAACTCTTAATTCTCGTTGTTTATACCTCAAAGTAATATCTTTAGAATTTCTATGTGATAGAAATCAAACTTAAAAAAGAACCTAAAAGACCTTTATTTTCGTCATTCTATTCTATACTTTATTTACATGTAATAAAATACCTCAAAGGATTGTAAACTTTTGCTTAAAAAAGTGAGTCTTTTTTTAGTAAAACTTGAGAAAAATACACCTAAATTAAATTTTAAAATTCGAATGAGACTAGTAAGAAATCTGTTAAAGGATCCATTTTTTTATAAAAAAAGTTCATTTTAGATCTATAATCTTCTAAACTTTAATAATAAATTGTTTTGATTGAAATGGAAAACAATCAATCCCATAATGAATTAGTTAATGAGTTGAAATAAAGTAACTAAAATAAAGAGTTTTTATTTCATTAGACCGATGACCTTAGTTAATCATATAATTCATATGAACATCAAGTACTCTTTTTAGCTTAAATTTTTAAGCTTGTTTTATTATTTTTATTAATTATAAATTATTATGACGATAAATTATCGTAATAATATAAATTTTCCTATTTATTTAGATTCTTTTTATTTTATATGGCACTTGGTCATGGTCATATCATTTGACCAATTGTAACTTCTTGTTTTGAATATTTCAACGATTTTGAAAAGACTCAGAATAAATACTAATATAAAATTATTAAATTAAATAAGTTAGTGCATATCTTGATTTTTTAGTGACTTTTTCGAAAGAGGTAAGATCCGGTCAATCGGAAACAATTAATTAAGAATAAAAAACTTTTTTTATGGAACAGACATATCAATATGCGTGGATAATACCCTTTCTTCCACTTCCAGTTCCTATGTTAATAGGGTTGGGACTTCTTCTTTTTCCGACGGCAACAAAAAGTCTTCGTCGTATGTGGGCTTTTCAGAGCGTTTTATTGTTAAGTATAGTCATGATTTTTTCCATGAATCTGTCTATTCAGCAAATAAATAGCAGTTCTGTCTATCAATATGTATGGTCTTGGATTATCAATAATGATTTTTCTTTAGAATTCGGATACTTAATCGATCCACTTACTTCTATTATGTCAATATTAATTACTACTGTTGGAATTTTGGTTCTGATTTATAGTGATAATTATATGTCTCATGATCATGGATATCTGAGATTTTTTGCTTATATGAGTTTTTTCAGTACTTCCATGTTGGGATTAGTTACTAGTTCAAATTTGATACAAATTTATATTTTTTGGGAATTGGTTGGAATGTGTTCGTATCTATTAATAGGATTTTGGTTCACACGACCTGTTGCAGCAAAGGCTTGTCAAAAAGCGTTTGTAACTAATCGTGTTGGTGATTTTGGTTTATTATTAGGTATTTTGGGGTTTTATTGGGTAACAGGAAGTTTCGAATTTCGTGATTTATTCCAAATATTAAATAACTTGATTTCTACTAATGAGGTCAATTTGTTATTTGTTACTTTGTGCGCTGTTCTATTATTTGGCGGTGCTATTGCTAAATCTGCACAATTTCCCCTTCATGTATGGTTACCTGATGCAATGGAAGGGCCGACTCCTATTTCAGCTCTTATACATGCTGCTACGATGGTAGCAGCAGGAATTTTTCTTGTAGCTCGACTTATACCTCTTTTCATAGTCATACCCCACATAATGAATTTTATCTCTTTTATAGGGATAATAACAGTTTTTTTAGGAGCTACTTTAGCTCTTGCTCAAAAAGACATTAAGAGGGGTTTAGCCT